TATTATAAAATTATTTTTATATAATTATTTATAATAACTTTATAAATAACGGTACCAATAATTTAATTTTTGGATTTGATTTTATTATATAAATAATTTATATTAATATAATCATTTATATAGTTAATATATTTATTAAATAAGTAATATAATTTATATGCATAATAGTATAATATTATAAAAAAAAAATAATTATATATATATAAATAATTTATATTAAATATAAATAATTATATAAATTAATATAAATATATATATATAATAAATTATTTATATAAATATATAATAAAAACTTTAAACTAAAATTAATTATTTAATAATTTTAATATTTAATAATTTAAAAATAATTATTAAATAATAATAAATAAAATTATAGTATTTATAATAATTAATAATATTTATTAAATAAATAATAAAAAAAAAAAAAAAAATAGGGGTATTTAAGAGGAGAATTGTACTTAAATTATTTATTTAAATTAATATTTTTAATTTTTTATTTAAATATTAAAAATTTAAAAATTATTTAAATTATTTTTGTAAAATTTTATTAATTTTATTATTATTAAAAATTAATTATTAATATTATTTTATTCTAGTTAAATATTTTATTTATATTTTATTTTACATGTAAATTTTTGTATGAATAATTATAAATTTTAAAAATTATTAATTATAAATTATTCGCAGTAATTAATATTAATTATAAAAGAAATTTTGAATTAGTAATAATATATAGTATTGGTAAAATTTGTGCCAGCTACTGCGGTTATACAAATGATGCAAATAAAAATTTTTAGTATTAGTTAAATTTTATTTATTTAATATATTTATAAATTTATTAGGTGAAATTTTTAAATTTATTTATTATTAATTATTAATTAATTTAAGCTATAAAAATTTTTCAATAAACTAGGATTAGATACCCTATTATTAAAATTAAATAATTGAAATGCTAAAGTAGTATTAGTTATATTCTTAAAATTTAAAGAATTTGGCGGTGTTTTAGTCTATTTAGAGGAATCTGTTCTGTAATTGATAATCCACGTTGGACCTAACTTAATTTTGTTTTCAATTTGTATATCGCCGTCATCAGAATATATTATAAGATTAATAATTTTCTAAATATTTTATTAAATAAAATGTCAGGTCAAGGTGCAGTTTATGGTTAAGTAGAAATGGATTACAATAAATTTATTTAAACGGATTATTTTTTGAAATAAAAATATGAAGGTGGATTTAATAGTAACATAAAATAGATTATTTATGTGATTAAAGCTCTAAAACATGCACACATCGCCCGTCGCTCTCATTTTTAAAATGAGATAAGTCGTAACATAGTAGATGTACTGGAAAGTGTATCTAGAATGACAATTTAAAGCTTAATAAGTAAAGCATTTCATTTACATTGAAAAGAAATTTGTGCAATTCAATTTAAATTGATAATATTTATTTATTAATTTAATTTTTTTTAATTAATTTTTAATAAAAATAATTTTATTATTCTTAGTTTAAGTAATTTATAATGAAATAATAATATTAATTATAGTGTATTAGTATTGTAAAAGAATATTGAAATAATTTGAAAAATTTTTAATTTTAAAGAAAATTTAGTTTATTGTACCTTGTGTATCAGGGTTTATTAAATAATAAATTATTATAATTATTTTTCTCGAATTTTAAAGATTTAGTTATATATAAAAGTTATTGTTGAATAACTATTTTAAATATATAATTAGAAATGAAATGTTAATCGTTTTAAAATATATCTGGTTTTTTAAGAAATAAATTTAATTTAGTTTATTTATTTTATTAATTTAATTATTAAATTTAATAAATAAATAAAATAATATTTTAAGGGATAAGCTTTAAAATAAATTTTTATATTTTAAATAATTAAAAAATAATTATAAGCTTAAAAATAGCTATTATTAATAAATTTGTTATAATTTATTTTTTATTTTAGATTATTTATTTTTAAATTAAATTTTTTATTAAAATATAATTTTTAATTAATTAAAATTATTAATTATGATAAAATTAGTATATAAATTTATATAATATAATTAATTTGGTAGGTTTAAATGAAGAATTCGGCAAATTAAATATGTTCACCTGTTTAACAAAAACATGTCTTTTTGAATTATATATAAAGTCTAGCCTGCCCACTGAAATTTAAAGGGCCGCGGTATTTTGACCGTGCGAAGGTAGCATAATCAATAGTCTTTTAATTGAAGGCTGGTATGAATGGTTGAATGAGATATATACTGTTTTTTTTAAATTTATATAGAACTTTATTTTTTAATTAAAAAGTTAAAATAGTATTAAAGGACGAGAAGACCCTATAGATCTTTATTTTTATAAATTATAAATTATAAAGAATTTTAAAATTTATATTTTTGATAAAATTTTACTGGGGTGGTATTAAAATTTAATAAACTTTTATTTATTATTAACATTGATTTATGAATATTAGATCCTTTATTATGGATTAAAAAATTAAGTTACCTTAGGGATAACAGCGTAATTTTTTTAGAGAGTTCATATCGATAAAAAAGATTGCGACCTCGATGTTGGATTAAGAGTTATTTTTAGGTGTAGAAGTTTAAAGTTTAGGTCTGTTCGACCTTTGAATTCTTACATGATCTGAGTTCAAACCGGCGTAAGCCAGGTTGGTTTCTATCCTTAATTAATTATTATATTGTAGTACGAAAGGACCTAATATAAAAAATATAATTTTAAATTATTTGAAAATTAATAATTTTATTTACTATTTTGGCAAAGTCTAGCCTGCAATAAATTTAGAATTTATAAATATAATTTTTAATTATAAATAGTATTGTTTATATATGATTTAATTTTACCTTTAATTGGAAGATTATTATTAGTTATTTGTGTAATAGTAGGAGTTGCTTTTTTAACATTATTAGAGCGAAAGGTTTTAGGATATATTCAAATTCGAAAAGGACCTAATAAAGTTGGGTTTAATGGATTATTACAACCATTTAGTGATGCTGTAAAATTATTTACTAAAGAACAAACATATCCTTTAGTGTCTAATTATATTTCTTATTATTTTTCTCCTGTTTTTTCATTATTTTTATCATTGTTAATTTGAATATGTATTCCATATTTAATTAAATTATATTCTTTTAATTTAGGTGTATTATTTTTCCTTTGTTGTACTAGATTAGGAGTTTATACAGTAATAATTGCTGGTTGATCTTCAAATTCAAATTATGCTTTATTAGGAGGTTTACGGGCAGTAGCTCAAACAATTTCTTATGAAGTAAGCTTAGCTTTAATTTTGTTAAGTTTTATTTTTTTAATTGGTAATTATAATTTTTTAAATTTTTATAATTATCAATCTTATATCTGATTTATTTTTTTTTGTTTTCCTTTAGGATTAGTTTGATTAGCTTCTTGTTTAGCTGAAACAAATCGTACTCCTTTTGATTTTGCTGAAGGAGAATCAGAGTTAGTTTCTGGGTTTAATGTTGAATATAGAAGTGGAGGATTTGCATTAATTTTTTTGGCGGAATATTCAAGAATTTTATTTATGAGAATATTATTTGTAGTTATTTTTTTAGGAGGAGATATTTATAGTTTATTATTTTTTTTTAAATTAACTTTTATTTCTTTTATTTTTATTTGAGTTCGAGGGACATTGCCTCGATTTCGGTATGATAAGTTAATATATTTAGCATGAAAAAGTTTTTTACCTCTTTCTTTAAATTACTTATTTTTTTTTGTAGGATTAAAGATTTTTTTAATTTCTTTATTATTTTAATGAATGATTTTTAGTATAAATTAATAGAAGATTTTACTTCTTTCTTATGTTTTCAAGACATATGCTATAAAAGCTTATTAATTAATTTAATAACTTATCTCAATATTTAGCAACTAAGGGGTTAATAATAAAATAAGAAAAATATAAAACTGTAAGAATTTGTCCTGTTAAAATATATGGATCTTCTACTGGGCGAGCTCCAATTCATGTTAAAAGGGAGGCAACAATTACTATATTTCAATATAGAATTTGATTTAATGGATAAAACTGTAATCCTCGGAATTTGCTTGAATGAGTAAAAGGTAAAATTAGTAAAATTGCAATTGATAAAACTAATGCAATTACTCCTCCTAATTTATTAGGAATTGATCGTAAAATAGCATATGCAAATAAAAAATATCATTCAGGTTGAATATGAACAGGTGTTACTAAGGGGTTTGCTGGAATAAAATTTTCAGGGTCTATTAATAAATAATTAAATTTTCAAATGAATGCTACTAAAATTCATAAAAATACAATAAATCCAAAAATATCCTTATAAATAAAATAAGGGTGGAAAGGAATTTTATCAACATTTCTATTTAATCCCAATGGATTATTTGACCCTGTTTGATGTAAAAATAATAAGTGAATTATTATTAATGCAAGAATGATAAAAGGGAAAATAAAGTGGAAAGTAAAAAATCGTGTTAATGTAGCATTATCAACAGCAAATCCTCCTCAAATTCATTGAACTAAATCTATCCCTAGGTAAGGAACTGCGGATAATAAATTAGTAATAACTGTAGCTCCTCAAAAAGATATTTGTCCTCAAGGTAATACATAACCTAAAAATCCTGTTGCTATAGTTAAAAATAAAATAATAACTCCGGTATTTCATGTTATATGATATAAATATGATTCATAATAAACTCCTCGTCCTACATGGATAAATAAACAAGCAAAAAAAAATGAAGCTCCATTTGCATGGCAAATTCGAAGGAATCATCCATTATTTACGTCTCGACAAATATGATTAACTCTATTAAAAGCTGTTTCAATATCTGCTGCGTAATGTATAGCTAAAAAAAGTCCTGTTAAAATTTGAATAATTAAACATAGTCCTAATAATGAACCAAAATTTCATCATGCTGAAATATTTGAAGGGGCTGGTAAATCTACTAAAGCATTGTTAGCAATGCTAATTAAAGGGTGATTTTTTCGAATTGGTTTAAACATTAGTTTATTGGACGTAAAGGGCCATAAAATTTTTTTGTAATTTTTACAGTTACTAATAAGGTTAAAAATAGGTAATTAATTAAAAGTAACGTAATTAAATTAGTTGGAAAATTATATATTTTATTTAAAGATAAAATATTTTCATTAATTAAATTATTAATATTAGATAATTTTTCTATTTCTATATTTGTGATAAATTGGTCAATTAATGATTTATCTATAATTAAAAATAATAAAGTAAAAATAGTAAAAATTATTAGTCCTATTATTGTTAATCTAAAAGATATAGAAAATATTTCATTTGATGATAATGATGTTACATAAATGAATAAAATTAATATTCCTCCTAAAAAAATTAAAAATAATACATATGAGAATCAAAATGTTTTAACATAAATTCTTGTGATTAAACATGTTAAAAATGTTTGAATTAGTAGTATTAGTCCTATTGATAATGGGTGTTTTATTTGTATAAAAATAAATCTTATAATTAAACATAATGTTATAATAATTAATTTTGTAATATCAAGAAATAGTTTATTTAAAATATTAACTTTGGGAGTTAATGAAAAAGAGATTTCTTTTTTCTTGAAGTTTAAAAAGAATTATACCTTAATTTTAGTTTACAAGACTAATGTTTTTAGTTAAACTATTTAAACAAATGGCAAATACTTTTTTATTATTTATTTTATCTATAATTATATTTATTTTTGGTTGTTTAGTTTTTGTTTCAAATCGTAAACATTTATTATCAACTTTATTAAGTTTAGAATTTATAGTTTTAAGATTGTTTATTTTTTTATTTTTTTATTTAAATTTTATGAATTATGAGCTTTATTTTAGTATATTTTTTTTAACTTTTTGTGTATGTGAAGGAGTTTTAGGTTTATCAATCTTAGTTTCAATAATTCGAACTCATGGTAATGATTATTTTCAAAGATTTTCTATTTTGCAATGTTAAAGTTTGTATTTATATTAATTTTTATATTACCAGTTTCTTTTTTAAAAAGTAATTATTGAACGGTTCAAAATTTATTATTTTTTTTTACTTTTTTATTTATAATTAATTTTAGTTCTTTAAATTATTTTAATTATATTTCTTATTATTTTGGATTAGATATAATTTCTTTTGGTTTGATTTTATTAAGATTTTGAATTTGTGGTTTGATATTGATAGCAAGAGAAAAAGTTTATTCTTATAATAATTATAAGTCTTTATTTATTTTTATAATTTTATTTTTACTTATAATATTGGTATTAACTTTTAGTTCAATAAGAGTTTTTATATTTTATTTATTTTTTGAAGCTAGATTAATTCCTACATTATTTTTAATTTTAGGATGAGGGTACCAACCTGAACGGCTGCAAGCAGGAGTTTATTTATTGTTTTACACATTATTAGCTTCTTTGCCTTTATTAGTTGGAATTTTTTATATTTTAGACATTAATAATACTTTATCATTTAATTTATTATTAAATTTTAGTTTTTTAGACTTAAATTTATTGTATTTATCTTTAATTTTTGCTTTTTTAGTTAAAATACCAATATTTTTAGTTCATTTATGATTGCCAAAGGCTCATGTAGAAGCTCCTGTTTCTGGTTCTATAATTTTAGCAGGTATTTTATTAAAACTAGGGGGGTATGGATTATTGCGAATATTTTCTTTATTACAAATAACAGGAGTTAAATATAATTATTGATGAATTAGAGTTAGTTTAGTTGGAGGAGTTTTGATTAGATTAATTTGTTTACGTCAGACAGATTTAAAGGCTTTAATTGCTTATTCTTCTGTAGCACATATAGGAATTGTATTAAGTGGGTTATTAACTTTAACTTATTGAGGATTAACAGGTTCTTACGCTTTGATAATTGCTCATGGTTTATGTTCTTCTGGTCTTTTTTGTTTAGCTAACATTTCTTATGAACGTATAGGAAGACGAAGCTTATTAATTAATAAAGGTTTATTAAATTTTATACCTACTTTAAGATTATGATGATTTTTATTATGTTCAGGTAATATAGCGGCTCCTCCAACTTTAAATTTATTAGGTGAAATTTCTTTATTAAATAGAATTGTGAGATGATCATGAATCACTATAATTATATTAACTTTTTTATCTTTTTTTAGTGCAGCTTATTCATTGTATTTATTTGCTTATAGTCAACATGGAAAAATTTATTCCGGAGTTCAGTTTTTTTCTGTTGGGACTATTCGAGAATTTTTTTTATTAATATTGCATTGATTCCCATTAAATTTATTAATTTTAAAGAGAAGCTTTTGTATATTATGAATTTATTTAAATAGTTTAAAAAAAATATTGATTTGTGGTGTCAATGATATGATTAATTCATTTTAGATCGTGAATAGTTTAGTTAATTATTGTAAAACAAGTTTTTATTTTTTAATTTTTATTAGAATTAGTTTATTTTTATTAAGAATAAATTTTATTTTAAAAGATTTAGTTTATTTTATTGAGTGAGAAGTTTTATCTTTACAATCTATATCAATTGTAATGACTTTTTTATTTGATTGAATAAGATTAATATTTATATCATTTGTATTATTAATTTCTTCTTTAGTTATTTATTATAGAAATCAATATATAGAAGAAGATTATAATATTAATCGATTTATTTTATTAGTTTTGATATTTGTAATATCAATAATATTATTAATCATTAGTCCTAATTTAATTAGAATTTTATTAGGATGAGATGGACTAGGATTGGTTTCTTATTGTTTAGTTATTTATTTTCAAAATGTTAAATCTTATAATGCTGGGATATTAACTGCTTTATCTAATCGAGTAGGGGATGTAGCATTATTATTAGCTATTGCATGAATATTAAATTATGGAAGTTGAAATTATATTTTTTATTTAGATATATTATCAACTAAATTTGAAATAATAATTATTGGAGCATTAGTTATATTAGCTGCTATAACTAAAAGAGCTCAAATTCCTTTTTCTTCTTGATTACCAGCTGCTATAGCAGCTCCTACCCCTGTATCAGCTTTAGTTCATTCTTCTACTTTAGTAACTGCAGGAGTTTATCTATTAATTCGATTTAATGTATTATTAACTGATTTATGAATAGGTCAATTTTTATTATTAATTTCGGGTTTAACAATGTTTATAGCAGGACTAGGAGCTAATTTTGAATTTGATTTAAAAAAAATTATTGCTTTATCTACTTTAAGTCAGTTGGGATTAATAATAAGAATTTTATCAATAGGATTTTATAAGTTAGCTTTTTTTCATTTATTAACTCATGCTTTATTTAAGGCTTTATTATTTATGTGTGCAGGTTCAATTATTCATAATATAAAAAATTCTCAAGATATTCGTATAATAGGAAGTTTAAATATAAGAATACCATTAACTTGTAGTTGCTTTAATATTGCCAATTTAGCTTTATGTGGGATACCTTTTTTAGCAGGATTTTATTCAAAGGATTTAATATTAGAAATAGTGATGTTGTCATATGTAAATAGTTTTTCTTTTTTTCTTTTTTTTTTTAGTACTGGGTTAACAGTATGCTATTCATTTCGTTTAGTATATTATTCAATAACTGGAGAATTTAATAGTAGTTCTTTACACCCCTTAAATGATAAAAGTATAACAATATTATTTAGAATTTTTTTTTTAATAGTGATAGCAATTATTGGAGGAAGTATATTAAGATGATTAATATTTTTAAATCCAGCAATAATTTGTTTACCTTTTGAAATAAAAATTTTAACTTTATTAGTATGTTTAACAGGAGGGGCAACTGGGTATTTATTAACAAACGTTAAATTATTTTTTATTAATAAGGGGTTATATTTTTATAATTTTATTTTTTTTGCTGGGTCTATATGATTTATACCTATTTTATCTACATTAGGAGTTATTAATTATCCATTAAAATTAGGATTATATTCATTTAAAAGTTTTGATCAGGGATGAAGTGAATATTTTGGAGGTCAAATATTATATAATCAATTAAAAAATTATTCTTTATATTTGCAAGAATTTCAAAATAATAGTTTAAAAATTTATTTATTAAGATATATATTATGATTTATTATTTTATTAATGATAATTAGTTTTATTAATTATTTAAATAGCTTAATTTTAGAGCATGACACTGAAGATGTTAGGGTGATTATTATAATCTTTAGATATTTATAAAAAATAAATTTTTATTTTTACATTGAAAATGTAATGTTTTATTTTAAACTATATAAATTGAAATATGTTGATCAAGTAAAAGCTGCTAACTTTTAACTTTAATGGTTTAATTCCATTTATATTTCTTTTTAATTGGAATTATAAAAATTCAATTTTATCATTAACAGTGATATACCTCTTTTTGGTTTCAATTAATAAGGTAAATTGAATAATTCAATACTTTTTAAATGCAAATTAAATGTTATAGTTAACTATTACCCTAAAATATGGGTGAATTTCACCTAAGATTAGGCCGAAACTAATTGCAATATATCGCTTCATATTTATTCATTTCATTCTAATGCTCCTTGGTTTCATTCATGGTATAGTCCAATAATTAAAATAAAAATAAAAAATAATCTAGTAATAGTTCAATTAATTAAATTTGAGGATTTAATAATTATAATTATAGGCAATAATAAAGCAATTTCTACATCAAAAATTAAAAAAATAATTGCAATTAAAAAAAATCGTAAAGAAAAAGGTAAGCGAGAAGAATTTATTGGGTCAAATCCACATTCAAATGGTGAACATTTTTCTCGATCTGTTAATGTTTTTTTTGATAAAAGTGTAGCAAGGATTATTACTACAATAGTAATAATTATAATAATTATAGTTATTGTTGATAATATTAATATTATTTATACTAAAATTATTTAGTCCTTGTGATTGGAAGTCACATATACAAATATATACTTTATAAATATCTACCTCATCAGTAAATTGAAATATATAAAAATAATCATACTACATCAACAAAATGTCAATATCAAGCTGCTGCTTCAAATCCAAAATGATGGTTTTTTGAAAAATGAAAATTAATATGTCGTAAAAAACAAATAAGTAAAAATGTTGTTCCAATTAATACATGTAATCCATGGAATCCAGTTGCTATATAAAATGTTGACCCATATACTGCATCAGCAATAGTAAAAGGGGCTTCAATATATTCATAAGCTTGAAGAATTGAAAAATAAATACCTAAAATAATTGTAAAAAATAACCCTTGTGTTGTTTGTGAATGATTACTTTCTATTAGTCTGTGATGAGCTCAAGTAACTGTTACACCTGAAGCTAATAAAATTGCTGTATTTAATAAAGGAATTTGAAAAGGATTAAAGGCTATAATTCCAACAGGAGGTCAAGTTATTCCAAGTTCAATAGTAGGAGATAAGCTTCTATGAAAAAAAGCTCAGAAAAATGAGATAAAAAAGAATACCTCTGATACAATAAATAAAATTATTCCTCAGCGTAAACCAATTGTAACTGTATATGTATGTAATCCTTGGAACGTTCCTTCACGTGAGATATCTCGTCATCATTGATATATAGTTAAAATTGTAATAATATTTCCTAAAATAAATAAAGTTATTGTATATTGATGGAATCATTGAACTAATCCAGATACTGTAGTTATTGCTCCAATTGCTCCAGTTAAAGGTCATGGTCTATAATCAACTAAATGAAAGGGGTGATTTGAGTGTGTTGACATTAATTTACTTCACTTGAATAAAGTGTTCTTAATACTGCAAATACATAAGATTGAATAATTGCTACTGCTGATTCTAGTACTAATAATGCAATTTGTGTCGTTAAAATTAATGATAAAATTAGATAGTTAGCTGATATAGGCCCAGTATTTCCTAATAATGTTATTAATAAATGTCCTGCAATTATATTAGCTGTTAATCGAACGGCTAAAGTTCCAGGTCGAATTACATTTCTAATTGTTTCAATGCATACCATAAAAGGCATTAAAACTGCTGGTGTTCCTTGAGGAACTAAATGAGCGAATATATGTTGAGTATGATTAATTCATCCATATAGTATAAATCTTAATCATAAAGGGAAAGCTAAGGCTAATGTTAGTGTTAAATGACTTGTTCTTGTAAAAATATAAGGGAATAATCCTAAAAAATTATTAAATATAATTAAAGAAAATAAAGAAATAAATATTAATGTTCTTCCATTATGACCTGAGGGTCCAAGTAAAGTTTTGAATTCATTATGTAATGTTAATAAAATTTTATTTCAAACTACTTGATATCGATTAGGTAATAATCAAAAAGATGCTGGGATTAAAAATAACCCTAAAAAAGTTCTTAATCAATTTAATGATAAGTTTAAAATTGTTGTTGATGGGTCAAATACAGAGAATAAATTTGTTATCATTTTCAATTAAGTTTATTAAATTTAATATTAAGGTGTTGAGATGTTTTAGTTGGGGTGTAAAGAATACAAAAGTAATTTAAAATATTAAATACTACTAATGTAATTGAAAAAACAAAAAATAAAATTAACCAATTAATAGGTGCTATTTGTGGAATTAAAAAATATTAGATTTAACTAATTTTTTTAGTTTGACAAACTAAGGTTTTTATAAAACTAATTTTTTAGAATATCATTAGAAGTAAGTGCTAATTTACTATAATATGATTTAAGAGATCATTACTTGCTTTCAGTCATCTAATGAATTTGTTATAGATGTAATTCATTTAATAAAAAAATTTATTGGAATTCTTTCAATTACAATTGGTATAAATCTGTGGTTAGCTCCACAAATTTCTGAACATTGTCCAAAAAATAATCCTGGTCGATTGATTAAAAAATTAAGTTGGTTTAATCGTCCTGGTGTAGCATCTACCTTTACTCCTAAAGAAGGTACTGTTCATGAATGAAGCACATCTGTTGCTGTAACTAATACTCGAATTTGATTATTTATAGGTAAAACAACTCGATTATCAACATCTAATAATCGAAACCCGTTTAGTTCTAATTCATTAGTTGGGATTATATATGAATCAAATTCTAAATTTAAAAAATCTGAATATTCGTAACTTCAATATCATTGGTGTCCAACTGATTTTAAAGTAATTGATGGGGTATTAATTTCATCCATTAGATATAATAATCGAAGAGAAGGGAAAGCAATGAATATTAAAATAATAGCTGGTAACACTGTTCAAATAATTTCAATTGTTTGACCATGTAATAAATATCGATTAGTAAATTTATTAAACATTAGTATTCCTATAATATATCCTACTAAAATTGTAATTATTGTTAAAATTAATAATGTATGATCATGAAAAAAATTTAATTGTTCTATTAAAGGAGAAGATCTATCTTGTAATCCTAAATTTGCTCATGTTGCCATTATTCTAACAAAAGATAAAATCTTTATATATGAAGCTTAAATTCATTGCACTAATCTGCCATATTAGAAATTATTAGTTAATAATGGTAATTCTGCATATGTATGTTCAGCAGGAGGAAGAGTATGATATCATTCAATTGAAGAAGATAATTGTATTGGGAAAGCTGGTGTTCGTTGAGTAATTATACTTTCTCAAATAATAAATAAAAAGTATAAAATTGCAAATAGTGAAATTGTTCTACCTAATGATGAAACAATATTTCAAGTTAAATAGCTATCAGGAAAGTCAGAATATCGTCGAGGTATTCCTGCTAATCCTAAAAAATGTTGAGGGAAAAATGTTAAATTTACTCCTACGAATATTATAAAAAATTGGATTTTTAATCAAGTTGGGTTTATAGTTAAACCAGTTAATAATGGGTATCAATGAACAAATCCAGCTATAATAGCAAATACAGCTCCTATTGATAAAACGTAGTGAAAGTGAGCAACTACATAGTATGTATCATGAAGAACAATATCAATAGAAGAGTTAGCTAGTACTACTCCTGTTAATCCTCCAACAGTAAATAAAAATACAAATCCGAATGCTCAAAGCATAGCTGGGCTATAAGTTAGTTGTGTCCCATGTAAAGTAGCTAATCAACTGAAAATTTTAATACCTGTTGGCACAGCAATAATTATAGTAGCTGAAGTAAAATAAGCTCGAGTATCAACGTCTATTCCTACAGTAAATATATGATGTGCTCAAACAATAAATCCGAGTAAACCAATTGCTAATATTGCATAAATTATCCCTAGATTTCCAAATGTTTCCTTTTTCCCTCTTTCTTGAGTAATAATATGAGAAATTATACCAAACCCTGGTAAAATTAAAATATAAACTTCAGGATGTCCAAAGAATCAAAATAAATGTTGGTATAAAATAGGGTCTCCTCCTCCAGCAGGGTCGAAAAATGAAGTATTTAAATTTCGGTCTGTTAATAGTATTGTAATAGCCCCTGCTAAAATAGGTAAAGATAATAAAAGTAAAATGGCAGTAATTACTACAGATCAAACAAATAAAGGTATTCGATCTAATGTAATTCCAGGAGATCGTATATTAATTACTGTAGTAATAAAATTTACAGCTCCTAAAATTGAAGAAATTCCAGCTAAATGTAATGAAAAAATTGCTAAATCAACAGAAGCTCCAGCATGAGCAATTCCTGAAGAAAGTGGAGGGTAAACAGTTCAACCTGTTCCAGCTCCATTTTCTACTATACTTCTAGAAATTAAAAGGGTTAATGAAGGAGGTAATATTCAAAAACTTATATTATTTATTCGAGGAAATGCCATATCAGGCGCTCCTAATATTAATGGAACTAATCAATTTCCAAATCCTCCAATTATAATTGGTATAACTATAAAAAAAATTATAATAAATGCATGAGCAGTTACAATTACGTTATAAATTTGATCATCACCAATAAATGCTCCTGGATGTCCTAGTTCTGCTCGAATTAGAATACTTAAAGATGTACCTACTATTCCTGCTCAAGCTCCAAAAATAAAATATAATGTTCCAATATCCTTATGATTTGTAGAAAATAATCATTGTCGCGATTAAATGGCTGAAGTTTAGGCAATAAATTGTAAATTTATGTATGGGATTTATCTCTTTAATCAGGCTTTATAGTCAATAATGATATTAGACTGCAATTCTAAAGGAATAAATAAATTATTAAAGCTTAAGAATTAAAAGATTAATACAAATATTTTCAGCTTTGAAGGCTATTAGTTTATTTAACTTAAATTCTTATAAAATTATATAAAATATTAAAATTATTAATAATCCTCCAATTGAAATAAAATTTAAAATTAGACTAATTGATGAAATTTTTATATTATAAGTATTTTTTAACATTCAAGTATTTTTTTGATAATTTAATATGAAAATACTATAAGATAATCGTAAATAAAAATATAATGTAATTAAAGTTAAACAAACTGAAACAGTTAAAATAAATAATTGATTTATATTAGTTAAATTTTGAATTACTAATCATTTTGGTAAAAATCCTAAGAATGGGGGTAATCCACCTAATGATAATAAATTTAAAAAAATTAAAAATTTAATAATTGGATTTATTATGGAAATATTGAAAATTTGATTAAAATAAAATAACTTAAAATTATTAAATATAATGATAATTGAAATAGATAATAAAGAGTAAAGTAAAAAATAAGTTATTCATAATAATTCATTATTTATTATTGCTAATAATATTCATCCTAAGTGATTAATTGAAGAAAAAGCTATTAATTTACGAATTGAAGTTTGATTTAAACCTCCTAAAGATCCAATTAATATTGATAAAATAATTGATATTATAAAAAAATTATAACAAAAATTATATGAAATTAATATTAACGGAGCAATTTTTTGTCAAGTTATTAAAATTAATCCATTAATTCAAGATAATCCTTCTATTACTTCAGGAAATCAAAAATGGAACGGAGCTGCTCCTCTTTTTAATATTAATGTTGATAGAATTAATATTTCATTTAATGAATAAAATTGACTATAGTTATTATTAAAAAAAAATATTAAAATAATAATAGCAAATAATAAAATTGAAGAAGCAAAGGCCTGTGTTAAAAAGTATTTTAGAGAGCTTTCTGAAGTTAATAAATTTTTTTTTCTATCATTTATTAGGGGGATAAATGATAATAAATTAATTTCTAACCCTATTCAAGCTCCTAATCAGGAATTTGATGAAATTGTAATTAATGTACCAAATATTAAAGTAATAATAAAAATATTATTTGAAATTTTTTTAATTAAAAAGAAAAGGACTATAACCTTTATAAGTGGGGTATGAACCCAATAGCTTAATTAGCTTATCTTTTTATATTTTAGTGTACGATGCACAATAGATTTTGATTCTTTTGGAAACAGTTTAATTCTGTTAAATATAATGAATGAAATTATAAATTTCATGATTTACCCTATCAAGGTAATCCTTTTTATCAGGCAATTCATT